TACAAATTACTCATGTGCCAGGAACCAGATTTGAACTGGTGACACGAGGATTTTCAGTCCTCTGCTCTACCAGCTGAGCTATCCCGACCATTCACGACGCATCATCCTCATTTTATTTTAATATAGGACTTGGGTCTATGTCAATTAAAAAAACTAAAAGATATTACAAAGTATTATCCAGGCCCTTGTAGAATTTCTTGTATCTTCAAAAAGAAAACTTTGTAAGTTTCAATACAGTACAAATAATGATATGGATTGTTAATTATTCAAATTTAACACATTATTCAAAGATGCTGATTTACATTTGTACACGTATCATTATCATATATATCACACACAAGGCTTGTGATAAGAAAACATTTTTCTGCTCAGATAGGTTTGTGAAAGAGTAGAGTGAGAATGACTGAGAAACATAACCAATTTCGAGTCGATAATAAAATGAGAAGATAAATAATTAGGGAGGCAACGAGGCAACCAGGTCTTTTTGGGGATAGAGGGACTTGAACCCTCACGATTTCTAAAGTCGACGGATTTTCCTCTTACTATAAATTTCATTGTTGTCGATATTGACACGTAGAATGGGACTCTATCTTTATTCTTATCCGATTAATCAATTCTTAAAAAGATCGATCAGACTATGATGGAGTGAATAATTTGATCAATGACTATTTTTCATCTAAATAGATATATAAAAATTATAGAACCGGTTGGAGTCGTCATTAATCATTTTTAATCATTTGGCGATAGTATTTCAGTAAGTATACATATGTATATATGTTTCATCCTTTCGGAAGTTTCGATGGAAGGATTCCTTTACGAACACAACGCCGCCAACTCCATTTGTTAGAACAGCTTCCATTGAGTCTCTGCACCTATCCTTTATTTATTCTCGCTTTCTGAAACCCTTGTTTGTTTTCATAAAACGGGATTTGGCTCAGGATTGCCCATTTTTAATTCCAGGGTTTCTCTGAATTTGAAAGTTATCACTTGGTAGGTTTCCATACCAAGGCTCAATCCAATTAAGTCCGTAGCGTCTACCAATTTCGCCATATCCCCCCTTTTTTTTGTGATGTGATTAGGATCACATCATGATGCCGTTTACCCCTTTTCGTTCATTTCCATTTTTATTATGCTGGAACCGTGGAATTCATTAGATATCGATTCCTGTATTGAAAAGTGTTTGCTCCTATTTGATTTCGTATCTATCTTCTTTCATCTCTATTGGAAACCATACTTGGTCCAATCAGAAATTCAATATAGATATATACCACATAACATATATCTATTATAATATATATATTAGACTTATACATGTCCCTATTTCTATCATTTTTAGTGTGCAATTTTTAATACTTGAACGGTCGATTCTTTTTTTTTTTCGTCTTAGGTTTCGCCTTTCCGAATGAAACCATAGGAATGTTTCATTATGATCTGGATTGCACTTTTCTCTTTTTATCCTTTTCTTAGGGAAGACCATAATAAATAATAAAAAAAACGACAAAGGGCAATTTAGTAATTTCAAATTTCATTAATAGCCATAACTAATCGAATGGATATAATTAATCAATTAATTATTCCGTTAATTTCGAATTAGTTATCAATGAGTTATCAATGAATATTAATGAAATAGGAAATTCTTTTTTATTATATAAATTCTATATTTTCGATTTCAAATATATATAATAATTAATTATATTAATTAATTATATTAATTTAATATATTCTACGATTCTAATTATAGAATAAGATTCTAACTTAATTACTAGAACTTAATTACTAGATTATATTACTAACTTTAGTTACCAAATTCGATTTCAAATTCGAAATATAACTAAATATATAGAAATATAAAACTATGTACTAAAATATTTTATTTCGAATTTATATTTTATATAGTTATAATATAGTTATAGTTTTCTTTTATTTTTATATAGTAATTATATAGTAAAATATCAAAAAACAATATTAAAAAAAATAGTAAATTAAATATGGATTAAATATGGATATAATAAAAAAATCTTAGTATCTAATTAAACAAATTAAGATATTTATTATTGATAAACATATATTTGAGAAATAGATCTAAATTAATAGATCAAAATGAAATGTTTTTGGAAATTAGATTTTCCATTCTTATTCGTTTCTATAGTTGAATTTTTTTACATTTATATCATATTTCTTATGAAATAGCTAAGAATAAAAAGTTAAGATCTTAGTAGCAGTAGTTTACTAAATTAGTATACGTGTACAATTTATATTATGCGAGCCCGCTTAGCTCAGAGGTTAGAGCATCGCATTTGTAATGCGATGGTCATCGGTTCGATTCCGATAGCCGGCTTTTCTCCATTTGTTTTATTTTTTAGATAATTGATAATATGAAATCAAAGTGAAAAGCTTCTTTGCCCTTTCCTAAAGGTCACCGAGCCCTTTCTATTATTTCATAGAAACTTCCAATTATGAATAAAAATTGGATTGGAGGGGTTTGGTCTCTGTAGAACAAATCAATCAAGAAAAGAGCCCTTCATTTTTTTTCTATTATTTCAAATTATTTTTCTTTTTTATTTATATAATTTATATTTTTTTTTATATAATACAATTATATATATAATATTTATATACAATAAGGTCCGGATATTGATACAATTCCTCTAATTATTCTTTGTAATACTTCAGTAAATTTCGCTTCATTTATCATATTTTAGTTTAGTTTTAATTTTGGTTTATGAAATTTCATAAAAAAAAGGAGTCTTTATGTCGCGTTACAGAGGACCTCGTTTCAAAAAAATCCGCCGTCTGGGGGCTTTACCGGGGCTAACTAGTAAAAAGCCTAGAGCCGGAAACGATCTTCGAACCCAATCGCGCCCCGGCAAAAAATCGCAATATCGTATTCGTTTAGAAGAAAAACAAAAATTGCGCTTTCATTATGGTCTTACGGAACAACAATTACTTAAATACGTTCGTATCGCCGGAAAAGCCAAAGGGTCAACCGGTCAGGTTTTACTACAATTACTTGAAATGCGTTTGGATAACATCCTTTTTCGATTGGGTATGGCTTCGACTATTCCTCAAGCCCGCCAATTAGTTAACCATAGGCATATTTTAGTTAATGGTCGTATAGTAGATATACCAAGTTATCGATGCAAACCCAGAGATATTATTACGGTGAGAGATGAGCAAAAATCTAAGGCTCTGATTCAAAATCATCTTGATTCATCCCCCCCGGAGGAATTACCAAAACATTTGACTCTTCACCCATTACAATATAAAGGATTAGTCAATCAAATAATAGATAGTAAATGGGTCGGTTTGAAAATAAATGAATTGCTAGTTGTAGAATATTACTCTCGTCAGACTTAACCCTAACTAAAATAACATAGGGTTCGGCCAATTTTGCCCCCTTTTTTCGCTTAAGTAAAGGGACTGAGTTAAGTTAAGGGGTTTGGTCTGGGGATTTTTCTCTCATTCATGTATCTCTAGATCAGTAGGGGATTTTAATTCCTTGTCCATTTTGTCCAGTATTTTCGTACCACAGAAATTAGGATTAGGAATAAAGAATCCATATCAAAGAAAAGATACGGGCTAGCTGTTGGAGTATCCATTCTTATTTGATGCATTGTGGCCAGTAACATTGATGAATTAGGTGAAGGATACGGAAAGAGAGGGATTCGAACCCTCGGTAAACAAAAGTCTACATAGCAGTTCCAATGCTACGCCTTCAACCACTCGGCCATCTCTCCTACATAATGATTATGGCCCAAAAACCGAGTAAATAGTGAGTCATTTATATTCATTTTTTATAGGTATGTACATTCCATTTTCACTATAAAAATGTAACTCTAAAAGTATAAAACTTTTCATCAAAGATAAATCCTTCCTCCGAGGCTCGGGATAAAGATAATTTTTTTATGAAAAAAATTGTAAAATTTAAATAAAGATATATATCTATTCATGTTTGCGAAGATATCAGCCCTTTCTAATATTTATACCGGATTAAATCACTCAATTGGAACGAATCCACCGATCGATCTATTTTTTTAGACTATGTTTAATGGCTACCTTTATACCACGATTCTATTTAGTTTAAACTATTATTTTAGTTTAAACTATTATTCCATTTTCATAAAAATTCTAAAATCCCTTTCCTGTTTTCGATTTTTCAACAAGAATTCCTTACTTCAACCTCTTAACCCATAGATTTATTCCAAATTCATGAACCGCCCTTTGGATTTTTATATTTGATTGTATGCGTATACCCACTATACCCACTATACACACAACACAAAACAGACGGTATTCCATTTTAATCATAGAATTATTATTCGACTCTTTTTCCTCTTTGGAATCAAAACTTCTCAAATTATCCTAATCTCTAGGAGAAATTCTTTGATTCTTCAACTTCAATGAAATCGGAATAGTTCCCTTCATTTTTCTATTACTACATTTGGATGAAATCTAATCGGATTCAAATATTAAAAATTTTTTATTGATTCCTGTCAAAAATAAACAATTTGAGTAACAAGGGCGTCTTTTTGTTTTAATGAATCCATTTTTACGTTATTTCGTACTGTACAATTCCTTTGTTTGTGGGATCATTTTCTCACGAAAGGAAATTCAAAAAAATTATAGAATGGATTAATACACCTATGTCTAGATCTGGGATAAATGGAAATTTTATTGATAAAACCTTTTCAATTGTAGCCAATATCTTATTACGAATAATTCCGACAACTTCAGGAGAAAAAGAGGCATTCACCTATTACAGAGATGGTGCGATTTGATTATTTTTATTTTTTTTTTACCGCTCTCAGTCTTAAGAGAAAGACAACATTATTATTAATTATTCGGAATAGGAAGAAAAAATTATTGAAAAAAATCTACGCTTGTTGAAGGTGAAGTTTGTAAATAAAGCAACCCCTTCTATCGTGTATCCCCGATTAATGCAGCCTCAGATGCTTCAATTGTCGATTCTAGAGTATTGAGCGAAAGGTTACACCTATAGGTTAAGTTAACCCTACTCCACTAGTACCAATAGGAGGCATAGGGGAAGAAGCACTACCCCTAGGAATCAACACACGAAAACTTTGTTAGAAATGATTCCCTTTACTTATCAGGATCGGGACTAACAAGAATGGTTGGGACAACAAACATCCATCTCGTTCGTATTTTGGATACCCGTATAACCATCGAAGACTGTTGAAGTGACTAATTCCTGCAAATTTAAGGGCGTTGAAGACAAAGAAATTGTTGGGGTCGCCTTTTTTATCTAATATAATACCAACATGCTTGATGTTAAGGAAAGATCTTTTACAAGAAGGTTGGCTAGAGATTTCTTGTAAAAACACCAGCCCCGCTCAGTTTATAATGAAAATCTTTCAATCTTTTTTGATTCCATGTCTTTTTTTCATTATGCACAGAAAGGAGGAGCCGTATGAGGTGAAAATCTCACGTACGGTTCTGGAACGGAGATTCTTTGAATCGAATGACGACCGTAACGGATGTCGGCTCAATCCGAAGGAAATTATGCGGAAGCTTTACAGAATTATTATGAAGCTATGCGACTGGAAATTGATCCTTATGATCGAAGTTATATACTCTATAACATAGGCCTTATCCATACAAGGAACGGAGAACATACAAAAGCTTTGGAATATTATTTTCGGGCACTAGAGCGAAACCCGTTCTTACCACAAGCTTTTAATAATATGGCCGTGATCTGTCATTACGTGCGACTATCTCCACTATAGAAATAAAAAAAAAGGGAAAGAAGAAATCCGTTAATAAATACTATAAAAAAGGTAGGCTTTCTACATATGTATCGTTCAAAACAACGATTTTTATCAGCTGTAGTAAAGAAATAAACTTCATATTAAAGTAGAAATATTAATATGAAGAAATAGGTATGCCTAAATACTTTATTCTATGGATAAAGGATCTAATTGATAGAGGAAGCGCCGTAAAGATAAATTCGCGAGGTTTTGGTCCGATACAATAAGAACTGCTTACTTATGTCATGATATGAGATAAAAGTTAGGAATCAACTTATGTAATAAAGTGGATCCCCTAAGGTATTGAGCAGCGGTGTAGCATCAGATCCCAAAGATAGTAAGTCTTTTCCTTCTTATGAAGGAAGGTCTTTTTCAAAGATTCTATATAAATTTATATATGAAACCGAGATAGTTACCTTTACAGAAAATTCTAATGATAGTGAAAATGCTTATGCTTTATTGTTCTGAAGGTGGGAGAAAAGATAAAACTGATTATTAAGAAAATTTTTAGTTTGAAACTCATGTAATTAACCTCTTTCTTTTGGTTAACTCGAGAAAAAAAGGGATCGCGATATATCTATGAGAAATCTCATTCAATTAGATACGATAGATTACATCAAAAGAATTTGACCGCTGAGCCGTATGAGGTCGGAAACTCTCAAGTACGGTTCTAAGGGAAGGAATTTACCCCCCTATTCCGACCGGGGAGAACAGGCCGTTCAGCAAGGGGATTCGGAAATTGCGGAGGCTTGGTTCGATCAAGCCGCCGAGTATTGGAAACAAGCTATAGCGCTTACTCCTGGCAATTATATTGAAGCACAGAATTGGTTGAAGATTACAAGGCGGTTTGAATAAGAACACTGTTATGTTTATTTAGTTATTTAGTTTCCATTTCTAATTTTTTCTATTTCTATTTGTTATAATTAATTATTTGTTGTCCCTATCGGTCGTCAAATAACTAAAACGGATCGTTTTTCTGGGAAGAACCAATCAAAGAATTTCATTATATCCCTTCTAAAGATCGTTCTATTTCGTCTAATATTTCGTAGGAATAAACGATATACAGATCGATATACAGATCGATATACAGATAAATCGATATACAGATAAAGTAGAGAATCTTTTTAGTTTCTGCTTTTAAAACTAATAAAAAAACCTTCGAATAACTAAATATAAATACTGAGATGTCTCTTAGTTTAGTAATTACTTCTCGCCAAATTTTGAATAGAGTACGGAATAGAGTCACATTAATATGTTATATGCATGCAAGACATAAAGTATAAAGTAGTTCCGTTTAGTAACTTATAATTGAGATATGAATACACTAGATTGCACAAAAAAATGGTTTTTGAGTCAATTCAAAGCCAAGAAAAAGGGTTTATAAGATTAAAAAGGTCCGTTAAGCGCCTCACAGATATGTCATAATAGATCCGAACACTTGCCCCGGATCGACTTCCAGATCATAATTGCTCTAGTGAATAACTAAAGAAAATAGATAGATGGGAGATGTGAAGAGAAAAAAACTAAGTCTAAACATCTCTCATAGGTTCACTAATTACTTAACTATTTATTGGCGGGTCTCTTTGTATGTGTTGTCCGGAAAGAGGAGGACTCAATGATTATTCGTTCGCCGGAACCAGAAGTTAAAATTTTGGTAGATAGGGATCCCGTAAAAACTTCTTTCGAGGAATGGGCCAGACCTGGTCATTTCTCAAGAACAATAGCTAAGGGGCCT